TTTCATTAGATATCTGACAACTAGAATCCCTCTTTTTTCCGATCCGGTTCCTCCACCACCGCGAACCCCGGTTAGATTCAGGCATGATACGCTTTTTCTTTATTGGGATAACCCAAGTACTCTCTTGCGGATCCATGAAACAACTCTCAGAAATCTTTTTCCCTTTTGGAAGATACAGGAGCGAAACAATCAACCTATTTCTATTGGAAGACCAAAAAGATTCTTCCAATGTCTCCTTTCTGGGTCCAATGGAATTCATAGGTATAGGAAGAAGCCCCATCAAATAGAGATTTTTTCTTTCGACCATCTTTCGATTGTTAATACGAGATAGAAGGACCACTACTACAAGCAGTACTAAACCTTTGATCGTGAAATATCGATTGCTTGTTGCACCCTGTGAATCACGTGAAAGTAGGATACTCCAAATTCGGGGGTCAAAGAGTTTCATAAAACGTTCTTGGTGGAAAAAAATGTGAGTGAAAGATCCCACTGAATCGAATTTGATCCATGAATCTAAGAAATAGTGAGAATTCTTGATCTCTCTCAATATCTCTCTCAATTCGAATATCCAGGATTTGAATTGATGTCGTTTCATTGATTCCTCCTAAAGATTTCATTTCAATTGGAATTTGGTTATTCACGATGTACGATGATCCCTGTTAAGCATCCATGGCTGAATGGTTAAAGCGCCCAACTCATAATTGGCAAATTCGTAGGTTCAATTCCTGCTGGATGCACGCCAATGGGAACATTCAATAAGTCTATTGGAATTGACTCTGTATCAATGGAATCTCATCATCCATACATAGCGAATTGGTATGGTATATTCATACCATAACATATGAACAGTAAGAACTAGAATTCTTATCGATACTGGAACTCATAGGGAAGAAAATGGATTTATGGATGGAATCAAATATGCAGTATTTACAGAAAAAAGTATTCGGTTATTGGGGAACAATCAATATACTTTTAATGTCGAATCAGGATCAACTAGGACAGAAATAAAGCATTGGGTCGAACTCTTCTTTGGTGTCAAGGTAATAGCTATGAATAGTCATCGACTCCCGGGAAAGGGTAGAAGGATGGGACCTATTATGGGACATACAATGCATTACAGACGTATGATCATTACGCTTCAACCGGGTTATTCTATTCCACCTCTTATAGAGAAAAGAACTTAAAGCAAAAGACTTAATAACACGGCAATACATTTATACAAAACTTCTACCTCGAGCACACGCAATGGAGCCATAGACAGTCAAGTGAAATCCAATCCACGAAATAATTTGATCTATGGACAGCATCGTTGTGGTAAAGGTCGTAATGCCAGAGGGATCATTACCGCAGGGCATAGAGGGGGAGGTCATAAGCGTCTATACCGTAAAATCGACTTTCGACGGAATGAAAAAGAGATATCTGGTAGAATCGTAACCATAGAATATGACCCTAATCGAAATGCATACATTTGTCTCATACACTATGGGGATGGTGAGAAGAGATATATTTTACATCCCAGAGGGGCTATAATTGGAGATACCATTGTTTCTGGTACAGAAGTTCCTATATCAATGGGAAATGCCCTACCTTTGAGTGCGGTTTGAACTATTGATTTACGTAATTGGAAGTAACCAATTAGGTTTACGACGAAACCTAGAAATCGATCACTGATCCAATTGGAGTACCTCTACGGGATAGACCTCAACAGAAAACTGTTGAGTAACGGCAGCAAGTGATTGAGTTCAGTAGTTCCTCATAGAAAATTATTGACTCTAGAGATATGGTAATATGGAGAAGACAAAATTGTTTGAAGCGCGCACAGAACCGGAAGCGCCCCTTGTTTCAAAGAGAGGAGGACGGGTTATTCACATTTCATTTGATGGTCAGAGGCGAATTGAAAGTTAAGCAGTGGTAATTAGAAAGACCCTCCGGGGAAAAATAGAGATGTCTCCTACGTTACCCGTAATATGTGGAAGTATCGACGTAATTTCATAGAGTCATCCGGTCTGAATGCTACATGAAGAACATAAGCCAGATGACGGAACGGGGAGACCTAGGATGTAGAAGATCATAACATGAGTGATTCGGCAGATTTGGATTCCTATATATCCACTCACGTGGTACTTCATCATACGATTCATATAAGATCCATCTGTCTAGATATCATCATATACATCTAGAAAGCCGTATGCTTTGGAAGAAGCTTGTACAGTTTGGGAAGGGGTTTTGATTGATAAAAAAGAAGAATCTACTTCAACCGATATGCCCTTAGGCACGGCCATACATAACATAGAAATCACACTTGGAAAAGGTGGACAATTAGCTAGAGCAGCAGGCGCTGTAGCGAAACTGATTGCAAAAGAGGGTAAATCGGCCACATTAAGATTACCATCTGGGGAGGTCCGTTTGATATCCAAAAACTGCTTAGCAACAGTCGGACAAGTGGGTAATGTTGGGGTGAACCAAAAAAGTTTGGGTAGAGCCGGATCTAAGTGTTGGCTAGGTAAGCGTCCTGTAGTAAGAGGAGTAGTTATGAACCCTGTAGACCATCCCCATGGGGGCGGTGAAGGGAGAGCCCCAATTGGTAGAAAAAAACCCACAACCCCTTGGGGTTATCCTGCGCTTGGAAGAAGAAGCAGGAAAAGGAACAAATATAGTGATAGTTTTATTCTTCGTCGCCGTAAATAGGAACATTTAAAATCGAATCTTTGGAATTGGAAATAATGTGATGGGCGAACGACGGGAATTGAACCCGCGCATGGTGGATTCACAATCCACTGCCTTGATCCACTTGGCTACATCCGCCCCTTCCCTTATCTAGCTAAAGGATTTTCTCTTTTTTCCATTCATCATTAGACTTCAGATTAAGATCGAGATATTGGACATAGAATGCCAATTTAAAAAATGTAAAAAAAGGAGTAATCAGCCGTGACACGTTCACTAAAAAAAAATCCTTTTGTAGCTAATCATTTATTGGGAAGAATTGAAAAACTCAACAGGAGGGAGGAGAAAGAAATCATAGTGACTTGGTCTCGGGCATCTACCATTATACCCACAATGATTGGCCATACAATCGCTATTCATAATGGAAAGGAACATTTACCTATTTATATCACAGATCGTATGGTCGGTCACAAATTGGGAGAATTCGCACCTACTCTAACTTTCGTGAGACACGCGAGAAACGATAATAAATCTCGTCGTTAGTCGTTCTACTAAGTATTCATATGAAAAGAAAAGCCTTATCTTAATAGTATTTAGACTTAAGAGTCTTTCTCTTTTATCTTATAGTAAGAGTATAGGTATATTGATTTTCTTTTTAGAGTATACTAATAAGACTTAGACTTTTCTGACTTATCTTATACTATACTTCACCTAGGCACTTATCATTCATTGGCGGGGGAAAACTTTTATGATAAAGAACGAAAATAGAGAAGCAAAAGTTTTAGCTCAAAATATATGCATGTCTGTTTTCAAAGCACGAAGAGTAATTGATCAGATTCGTGGACGTTCTTATGAGGAAGCACTCATGATACTAGAACTAATGCCTTATAGGGCATCTTATCCAATCTTAAAATTAGTTTATTCTGCAGCAGCAAATGCTAGTCATAATATGGGTTTGAATGAAGTTGATTTATTTATTAGTAAAGCTGAAGTCAATAGAGGTACTCTTGTGAAAAAGTTAAAACCCCGGGCTCGAGGACGTAGTTATCTGATAAAAAAAACCACTTGTCATATAAAGATTTTTTTAAAAGAAAAATCTAAGATTTAGATTCCTATTTAGAAAAAAAAATGGATGGAAAAATAATAGAAAAATATGGGACAAAAAATAAATCCACTTGGTTTCAGACTTGGAACAACTCAAAGTCATCATTCTTTTTGGTTCGCAAAACCAAAAAATTTTTCCATGGGTCTACAAGAAGATGAAAGAATACGGAATTGTATTAAGGACTATGTAAAAAAAAATAAGAAAATATCCTCAGGTTTCGAAGGAATTGCTTATATAGTAATTCAAAAAAGAATAGATTTGATTCAGGTCATAATCTATATTGGATTTCCCAATTTATTAATAGAAGGACGAACACGGGGAGTCGAAGAATTACAGATGAATGTACAAAAAGAGTTTCATTCTGTAAACCGGAGACTCAACATTGCTATCACAAGAATTGAAAAACCTTACGGACAACCTAATATTCTCGCAGAATATATAGCTTTACAATTAAAAAATAGAGTCTCATTTCGAAAGGCAATGAAAAAAGCTATTGAATTAACTGAACAAACCGGTACAAAAGGAATTCAAGTGCAAATTGCGGGACGTATCGACGGAAAAGAGATTGCACGTGTCGAATGGATCAGAGAAGGCAGGGTTCCCCTACAAACAATTCGCGCTAAAATTGATTACTGTTCCCATACAGTTAGAACTATCTATGGAATCTTAGGTATCAAAATTTGGATATTTGTAAACCAAGAATAAGAAAATAAGAATAATGGAACTTTCTTTATCTCGCCATTATGCTCATCAATAGAGCAATTTTAGAAAATATTTTCTTATTTTTTTTCTTAATCAAAGAAAAACGAACAATTAGAATTATATAAGGTTGAATAAAAATTTGATTTATCCTTTATTTAAATTTAATTTAAAATTTAGTATAATTGCTATGCTCAGTGTGTGACTCGTTAGTTTTTTCTTTAGAATTGAGACTGAAAAGAAAAATAGGTTGACCACACTATAAACTTAATAACTATCAAAACTAAAGAAACTAAAAACTCATAACCAACTTATTGCTTCGTATTGTTGAGATCCCAAGAAACAGTTACTATATGACTGAATCAATCATATAGTTTTAGCAACTGAAATCCTTTTCATAAAAAAGAAATCTGATTCTGAATTATGAAAAAAAAAGGGATGTGGAAAAAGGAAGGGTGATAGAAAGAGAGAATAAAGATCTAAATGATATTAAATGATATATGATTCCCATATGTATGGTTTATGAAGAATTACCCCATAAAAAAGGCAGTGTTATAAAGCATCAACATTAATATACAATAAAAATATAATAAAATAATAATATAAAGAATCTAATCAATATGGATAATATAGTATAATATAGTCTATTATATATGTAAGTATGTAATTAAAATAGAAAAATAAAGAATCTAAATAATAGAAAAGAGAGAAAAATTGAATTGAGCTTCGGGTTAAGAAAAACTGAGGAGATTGACTCGGAAACAAATAACAGATTCTGTTGAGAGCTCCATTGCAGAGTTCAGGCCTAAGTATTAATAGAGAAGTTATGGGAACGATGGAACCTGTGATTACATAGGATTTTCTTGAAAACGAATCAATCCTAAGGATTCATTGGGTAGGATGGCGGAATGAACCAAGAAAAAATGGATTTCTTCTGAATGGTCATGAATTGACCCTACAAATGAAGGAGAAAAGAGTTAATATTCGCCCGCGAAACCTTTCTTTATTTTTATTTCATTTAAGAATTTCATTTATTGGATGACTATTGGCGTGATTAAATAGAGGTAAAGAAAAAGACTTTAGAGATTTTGCTAAAAGAAAGAAGCATTCTTTTTATCTATATATATAATAATAATATAAAAAAATTAGTATATTCTTTCTTTTGTCTTTTGATAGAATAAAATACATATTACCTAGAAATATGTATTTTATTGAATCATTTCATTCGCGAGGAGCTGGATGAGAAGAAATTCTCATGTCCGGCTCTGCAGTAGAGATGGAATTCAGAAACAACCATCAACTATAACCCTAAAAGAACCAGATTTCGTAAACAACATAGAGGTAGAATGAAGGGAATATCTTGCCGAGGCAATCATATTTGTTTTGGCAGATACGCTCTTCAGGCACTTGAACCTGCTTGGATCACAGCTAGACAAATAGAAGCAGGGCGAAGAGCAATGACACGATATGCGCGTCGTGGTGGAAAGATATGGGTACGTATCTTTCCCGACAAACCTGTTACTGTAAGACCTACAGAAACACGTATGGGTTCGGGCAAAGGATCCCCCGAATATTGGGTATCCGTTGTTAAACCGGGCCGAATAATTTATGAAATGAGTGGAGTATCTGAAGCTGTAGCCAAAGCTGCTATGGAAATAGCTGCATGCAAAATGCCTATACGAACTCAATTTGTTATTTCAGGATAGGTAAACAAAAGTAAAAGAAGAAGGAGTTTTAAGAGTAAAAAAACAACTACGGATTTCTTTATCTCTGGACAGACAATATTTCTTTTTTCCATTATCTTGAAATAAGAGATTAAAATAAAAATGATATGATTCAACCTCAGACCCTTTTGAATGTAGCGGATAACAGTGGAGCTCAAAAATTAATGTGTATTCGAATCATAGGAACTGGTAATCACCGATATGCTCATCTTGGCGATGTTATTGTTGCTGTAATCAAAGAAGCAGTGCCCAATATGCCTTTAGAAAGATCAGAAATAATTAGAGCTGTGATTGTACGCACATGTAAAGAACTCAAACGTGACAACGGCATGATAATACGATATGATGACAATGCAGCGGTTATCATTGATCAAGAAGGAAATCCAAAAGGAACTCGAATTTTTGGTGCAATCGCTCGAGAATTGCGACAGTTGAATTTTACTAAAATTGTTTCATTAGCACCCGAAGTCTTATAGATGAAAATAGGATATATCCTATCTTTCTATCTATATATAGAATAGAATCTTAGAATATCTGAAATAGATCCGATTAATAGATTGTGTGTGTCTCATGTATATATTTGAAATTTCTAATAATTTTTGAGAATCTATAATAATTAAAAAAAAAAAAGAATTCAATAAAAAATAAAACAAAAAAGAAGCATGTTGACTATATCAAAATTAGGGGGCACCAATAACTATAGTTCGTCATGGGTAGGGACATTATTGCCGATATAATAACTTCTATAAGAAATGCTGACATAGATCAAAAGGGAAGAGTTAAAATAGTATCTACTAATATCACTAAAAACATTGTGAAAATACTTTTACGAGAAGGTTTTATTGAAAACGTTCGAAAACATCAAGAAAGTCAAAAAAATTTCTTGGTTTCAACCTTACGACATAGAAAGACTAGGAAAGGTAAGAAAATAAATTTAAAGCGTATCAGCCGACCTGGTCTACGAATATATTCCAACTATCAACAAATTCCTAAGATTTTAGGTGGAATGGGAATTGTAATCCTTTCTACTTCTCGAGGTATAATAACAGATCGAGAAGCTCGATTAGAAAAAATTGGAGGAGAAATTTTGTGTTATATATGGTAATTCTCTTAGGATACCTTAAAATTCTCTCGAACTTACTCTTTGTAAAATAGAGAGGAGAAGTTAATTATAGAACTCTTCCTCTATTAGTTAATACTTAAAGGGGGTTCCCTGGAATGAAAGAACAGAAATTGATTCATGAGGGTTTAATTACTGAATCACTACCCAACGGTATGTTCCGAGTTCGATTAGATAATGAAGATCTAATTCTAGGTTATATTTCAGGGAGAATCCGGCGCAGTTTTATACGTATACTACCCGGAGATAGAGTCAAAATCGAAATGAGTCGTTATGATTCAACCAGGGGACGTATAATTTATAGACTTCGCAAAAAAGATTTGAACGATTAGATCATTCTTTTAAACATCCTTTTCGTAGAGATATAATTCAAAGTTCAAAAATGCAATAAACTGATTTTTGTTTTCAAAAAAAAGAGATTTAGAATGAAAGTAAGGAATGATAAATATGAAGATAAGGGCTTCTGTTCGTAAAATTTGTGAAAAATGTCGCTTGATTCGTAGGCGGGGACGAATTATAGTTATTTGTTCCAATCCAAGACATAAACAGAGACAGGGGTAAAGAACTTTTTCATTTTTCTTTTGAAAAGAAAATCCATGTACATGTAAAAAGAAATAAGAAAGGATTCGTTTTCATATGAAATGGATATCCTCGTCTTTTTCTGTAGATTTCTGATTCTTTTTTCTTTTATTCTTATAAATAGAATCTAATAAAATATGACAAAACCTATAGCAAAAATTAGTTTACGTAAGAATGCACGTATTGGTTCAAATAAGAATGAACGTAGAATACCAAAAGGAGTTATTCATGTTCAAGCGAGTTTCAATAATACTATTGTAACTATTACAGACGTACGAGGTCGGGTGGTTTCTTGGGCTTCCGCAGGTACTTCTGGATTCAGAGGTACAAGAAAAGGAACACCCTATGCTGCTCAAGCCGCAACATTGAATGCTATTCGTACATTAGTTGATCAGGGTATGCAACGAGCAGAAGTTATGATAAAAGGTCCAGGTCTCGGAAGAGATGCGGCATTACGAGCCATTCGTAGAAATGGGATACTATTAAGTTTCGTACGTGATGTAACACCCATGCCACATAATGGATGTCGCCCCCCTAAAAAAAGACGTGTGTAGAAATAAAAATTCAAGAGATTCCAAGAGAAATAAATGATTCTGATCCAATAATTATAAATAAAAGAAAAATAATAGTATGGTTCAAGAAGACGTAGTAGGATCCACTCGAACACTACAGTGGAAATGTGTTGAATCAAGAGTAGACAGCAAGCGTCTTTATTATGGTCGTTTCGTTCTGTCCCCGCTTATGAAAGGTCAAGCCGATACCATAGGTATTGCCATGCGAAGGGCTTTACTTGGAGAAATAGAAGGAACATGTATCACACGTGCAACATCTGAAAATGTGCTGCATGAATATTCTACGATAGCAGGTATTGAAGAATCAGTACATGAGATTTTACTCAATTTGAAAGAGATTGTATTGAGAAGTAATCTTTATGGAGTTAGGAACGCATCCATTTGCGTCAGGGGTCCAAAATACATAACAGCTCAAGATATCATCTCACCACCTTCTGTAGAAATAGTTGACACGACACAGCATATAGCTAACCTGACAGAACCAATTGATTTGTGTATTGAATTACAAATCAAGAGAGATCGCGGATATCGTATGAAATCCACAAATGACTCTCACGATGGAAGTTATCCTATAGATATTGTATCTATGCCTGTTCGAAATGCGAATCATAGTATTCATTCTTATGGGAATGGGAATGAAAAACAAGAGATACTCTTTATAGAAATATGGACGAATGGAAGTTTAACTCCTAAAGAAGCACTTTATGAAGCTTCTCGTAATTTGATTGATTTATTGATTCCTTTTCTACATGCAGAGGAAGAGGATATGATTTTCAAGGAAAATGAAAACAGATGGAATCTACCCCTTTTTTCCTTTCAAGACAAATTCACTAATCTCAAGAAAAACAAAAAAGGAATTCCATTGACATGTATTTTTATTGACCAATCAGAATTGTCTTCCAGGACCTATAATTGTCTCAAAAGATCCAATATACATACATTATTGGACCTTTTGAGTCACAGTCAAGAAGATCTTATGAAAATGGAATATTTTCGCACAGAAGATGTAAAACAGATATTGAGCACTGTACAGAAGCATTTTGCAATAAATTTACTTAATAAAAAGTTATAATTTTAAATCCATTGGATTCTTTTCATTTTTTCTTTTTTATAAAGAAAAAAATAGAAGAAGTTTTGAATCTCCGACACAGTCCATATATTTGCAGAATAGATCATAAAAAGATTGATGTATCTAAGGAAGATCCAGAAGGGGATCTTCCTTAGATATCTATATTGTGGTATTTAATGGTTTAATCAATTTGAAAAAGACCTAAAGTTAAGGATTTCTCAATTGGTAAAGTTGCTCCAATCCCTAACCAAAGAGCTACTGCGGTACCGATCAAAAAGACTGTTGTGGCTACTGGACGACGAAATGGATTTTGGAATTTATTGACATTCTCCAAAAAAGGTACTGTCAATAATCCTATTGGTACTGAAACCATTAAAAGAACACCCAATAACTTATTGGGTACTGTGCGAAGTATTTGAAATACGGGAAAGAAGTACCATTCGGGTAATATTTCCAACGGAGTTGCAAATGGATCCGCCGGTTCACCGATCATTGACGGCTCTAGAACTGCTAAGCCCACATTACATGCAATAGTGCCTAGAATTACTACTGGAAAAATATATAAAAGATCATTGGGCCATGCAGGTTCTCCATAATAATTATGTCCCATCCCTTTAGCCAATTTAGCTCTTAATACAGGATCATTCAAATCAGGTTTCTTTGTTATTTGGATAGGTGAATTCTTGTGGATCCATCCCCCAAGGGAACCGGACATGATAATTTTTTATCATCCGGCTCGAGCAAGAATCAAAAGAATCACATAAATAGATTCATAGAAGATCTATATTTGATACATATCTACATAGATAATGTAGAATGATTCTATGTAAGAAAAGATTTATAAAATTACATTTCCCCAAGTTTCAACGATTCATTATTCATTGCAAAGAATTAAGTTCTGGCAACAAGAAAATGCTCAATATCCAAGTCGGCTTACAAATTAGATCATGATCAAGTGCTTTTTGGATTGTCTCATGTCTTTTGATTAGTATTTATCCCCACAATATCTTGATTGTATTACATACAAAAATACAAAATTTTTACTTGTTACTAAGAAAATCTTAGCCCTTGTTCTTCCTTAGATCCCTTATTTAACTCCGATAGTATCATAGATCAGGGTTGATGCAGAGGAAATGAATGCATCTACATACTATAAAAACTTACTAAGATTACTATCCAATTATACTATGCTATCCAATTATACTATCAAATTCATTCTAATAAAAAGTACTAAAAAAAAATTAAACAAAGTGAATAAATAGAACATTGGATCATTCCACATCACTTATTATAGGGATCTTACGGAGCCTTTTCATGCATGACAAGATTCGGGTATGATCATAGAAAATATTCTCCTCAAGCGAACCGGCCTATCCTATTATCCTATGCTATATAAAGGGATTGACGTGATGTGATGGTTGGATGCGGAGACACATTGGGTTGTGAATTCCAACGTGGCGGATAAAATCATATATCTGCACGGGCCAATCAATAGTTCAAGTCACACACTCCCATAATCCATCCTCTGTTTAGGAAAATATACTTCAACTATTCTATTCGTATCAAATAAAAAATACTTCAGAGTTGAATAGAAGTATCCAAATAACATGCCTTATTTTTAAACAATCCATATTTGTAGCAATGAAAGACTCTTGTCCCTCCCCGATATGATAAATTACAAATATCTATGATCCGCCTTTTCTATAAAGGACCCGAAATACCTTGCTTACGTATCATTGGAAAGTGCATTAACATAAATACGGCAGTAAGAAGAGGTAATACAAAAGTATGTAAACTATAAAAACGAGTCAAAGTGGACTGGCCCACACTAGCACTTCCACGTAATAATTCTACCAAAGGTGATCCTATTATAGGAATAGCTTCAGGCACGCCTGTTACAATTTTTACTGCCCAATAGCCAATTTGGTCCCAAGGCAAAGAATAACCAGTTACGCCAAAAGATGCGGTCAATACAGCCAGAACCACCCCCGTAACCCAAGTTAATTCGCGGGGTTTTTTAAAACCACCCGTAAGATACACACGAAATACGTGTAAGATCATCATTAGAACCATCATACTTGCTGACCATCGATGAACTGATCGAATTAACCAACCAAAGTTGGCCTCAGTCATTATGTATTGAACAGAAGAAAAAGCCTCTGTAACAGTTGGACGATAGTAAAAGGTCATAGCAAAACCCGTAGCTACTTGTACTAAAAAACAGGTAAGCGTAATCCCCCCTAGACAATAAAATATGTTGACATGAGGAGGAACATATTTACTAGTTATATCATCTGCAATCGCTTGAATCTCAAGACGTTCCTCGAACCAATCATATACTTTATTGAGATAGGTAACCCAAGAAAGACTCCCCCTCTGAGAGCCGTATATGAGAATTTCATCTCGTACGGCTCAAGCCAAAACCCACAAATACTAGTTTCAACGGATATGGAATATTTTATATAGAGTTTCAAACTTCTTGTGGCTTAGCCGCTTGACTCGATTTGACCCAAAGATACGAAGTAAGAAAAATCCGGAATCTCTTCTTTGTGATTATAATACCAAGAAATAAAATCTCAAGTTGGCTCATCCATCTTTTTTTATGTTAATCGTGACAGGCCTCTTGAATCTTCTCTTCCCTATCTTTTTTTTTTGATAGGAATTGTCTTGTTGAGACCCTATGAATCAATTGAAACCTCAGATTCATACTAGAACCACGATGATTTAATAAAACCAAAGCTAAACTCAAAGGGTTTCTGAGTAAAAACCATTTGATCATCACTTCTTCAATGAATGTAATAATAACTCAACAAAATTTATAGAAAGAGGTTTCTTTCGGAGAAAAAATTGTTTGATTTATAAAAATAAAAGACCTTTTTTCCATTTTTTTTAATCCGGTTACGAGGTCTGAATAATAGGTATGAATCATAGTTCAAATATTTCTTTTCTTGATCTATTCTATCTATTC